CACAAAAAATAAATGGCATAAAAAAGTCGTATATCTATATTATGGATTTTTAAAAATCCCGTGAATAGGAACTACTATTAAAGTAATTCTTATGATTCACTCATTTTATTATATTATTTCAATTCTAGTTTTTGGTTATTTTGGCTTGATGAATCTTAGCGATTACTTAATTAGAATTACGTCCTAAGTCATTTGATGATTGTATCATTAACTATTTCTTTATTTTGGTGTGAGGAACTTATCATGAATCCACTGGTTTCTGCTGCTTCGGTTATTGCTGCTGGGTTGGCTGTTGGGCTTGCTTCTATTGGACCTGGAGTTGGTCAAGGTACAGCTGCGGGTCAAGCTGTCGAAGGTATCGCGAGACAACCTGAGGCAGAAGGAAAAATCCGAGGTACTTTATTGCTTAGTTTGGCTTTTATGGAAGCTTTAACAATTTATGGCCTGGTTGTAGCATTAGCGCTTTTATTTGCGAATCCTTTTGTTTAATCCCAGAAATCATAAAATTCGGGATTTTTTTTTGTAGTTTTTTAATTCTATCAAGATTTAACTCCTACAATTATTCATTGAGACAACAATCCTTGGGAAGGACTAATTTGAGGATGGGGAATTAGCACATCGATTCGCTTTCTTCCTTCCCCTTATTCTTTTAGTTTAATAGAAACTTTTTTAAGGAGTGTTGCGAAAAAAAGGAAGTTTAGGTTTTTTGAACTTGACATAAAACTTGGTCTCAAATTCTAGCTTAATTCTAATAAGTCTCATTATTATTATTGAAAATTAAAAATTTTGGAAAATACGTTTGTAAATAGAATAGGTTTTTGATTCTGTTTACAAATATCCAAAGAGGTAAATTAAATTATTAAATTAAAATTTCTTTTTATTTTCAATAAAAAGAATAAAAAAAAAGGACAGAGTCCTTTTTTTTATAGTTTAGCTAGAAGAGGAGATTATATGAAAAATTTAACCGATTCTTTCGTTTACTTGGGTCACTGGCCATCCGCCGGGAGTTTCGGATTTAATACCGATATTTTAGCAACAAATCCAATAAATCTAAGTGTAGTTTTCGGTGTATTGATCTTTTTTGGAAAGGGAGTGTGTGTGAGTTGTTCATTTCAAGAATAGGCTGGATTCACCCAGTGGCACTATAACTAGGAAAAAGTGCATAATCCCGCGAATTACTTCTGAATAAAAAAAATCATATTTTAGAACCATAGCATTTCGTTATTCTTTGGTAAGTCCGCTTTACTTTGATTCTCTATCAACCAAAAATTGGGACAATTAATTAACATGGTTAAAGCTAAACCGTTTGAAGTTCAGATGCAACATGGTACTCTTTCTACTATTAAAAAATTAAAAAATGTAGTCTAATAAAAAACTGAATAAAAATTTCAAAAAGAATTGGTAGACTTTTTTCGATATAAAACACTCATGTCGATAAAATTTTTTGAGTCTTTTTTTATAATGCAGAATTGATAACCTACGTATAAAGTAATAAGAATTCTTTGGATTTCAAGAAAAAAAAACAACTTTGCTGACAATTATTGATTTTTCATTGGTCAGAAGAATCCTCCGAATATTTTTATCTTGGATTGGTGATCTTTTTCGATATAAATATATATTGAATATGAATTGAATAAAAAAACTCGGGAGAGGGTAGGCTCATTGCATGAAAAAGATGGGAATGGAAGTCTCATAAATAATTGATAAATGATTGGAATAAATGAGCATGAGAGCCAAATGAATCGAAAGATTCATATTTGGTTCGGGAAGGGATCATAGAACTTTTTTTTTTTTTTATGAATGGAAAGATAATCTACTTTCATTAAATGATTTATTAGATAATCGAAAGCAGAGGATATTAAATACTATTAGAAATTCAGAAGAACTGCGTGAAGGAGCTATTCAACAATTAGAAAATGCCCGGGCTCGCTTGCGTAAAGTAGAAACGGAAGCGGATCAGTTTCGCGTGAATGGATACTCTGAAATCGAACGAGAAAAATTAAATTTGATTAATTCAACTTATAAGACTTTGAAACAATTAGAAAATTACAAAAATGAAACCATTCTTTTTGAGCAACAAAGAACAATTAATCAAGTCCGCGAACGGGTTTTCCAACAAGCTTTACAAGGAGCTATAGGAACCCTTAATAGTTGTTTGAGTAACGAGTTACATTTACGTACTATTAATGCAAATATTGGGATGTTTGGTACGATGAAAGAAATAACTGATTAGTCCTTTCCTTACGATTATGATAGGCATTATTTTTTTTTCTTTCAAAAAAGAATCAGGACAATACTCATGGTAACCATTAGAGCCGACGAAATTAGTAATATTATCCGTGAACGTATTGAGCAATATAATAGAGAAGTAACGATTGTAAATACCGGTACCGTACTTCAAGTGGGCGATGGCATCGCTCGTGTTTATGGTCTTGATGAAGTAATGGCAGGTGAATTAGTAGAATTCGATGAGGGTACTATAGGTATTGCTCTTAATTTA